TCCGGCGATACGAACGTATTTAAGTAATTGTTGTTCCGTAAGACCATAATGAAAGCGCAATTTTTGTTTTTCTTCTAAACGAATACGATATTGCGATTTTTTGCCGGGGCGCGATTGGGTTCGAAGATCGCTTCCGGCTCTAGGCTTTTTACTAGTTAGCCCCGGTAAAGCCCCCAGACGGCGGATTTTTTTGAAACGAGGTCCTCTGTAACGCGACATAAAGACTCCTTTTTTTATGAAATTTCATAAACCAAAATTAAAACTAAACTAAAATATGATAAATGAAGCGAAATTTACTGAAGTATTACAAAGAATAATTAGAGGAATTGTATCAATAGTCAGACCTTATTGTATAGAAATATTGTATATATAATTGTATTATATAAATAAAAAAGAAAAAGAATTTGAAATAATCGAAAAAAAAAAAAATGAAGGGCTCTTTTCTTGATTGATTTGTTCTACAGAGACCAAACCCCTCCAATCCAATTTTTATTAATAATTGGAAGTTTCGATGAAATAATCGAAGGGGCTCGGTGACCTTTAGGAACGGGCAAAGAAGCTTTTCACTTTAGATTTCCTATTATCAATTATCTAAAAAATAAAACAAATGGAGAAAAGCCGGCTATCGGAATCGAACCGATGACCATCGCATTACAAATGCGATGCTCTAACCTCTGAGCTAAGCGGGCTCACATAACATAAATTGTACACGTATACTAATTTAGTAAACTACTGCTGCTGAGATCTTAACTGTTTATTCTTAGTTATTTCATAATAAATATGATATAAATGTAGAAAAATTCAACTATAGAAACGAATAAGAATGGAAAATCTAATTTTCAAAAATATTTCATTTTGATATATTAATTTAGATCTATTTCTCAAATATATGTTTATCAATAATAAATATCTTAATTTGTTTAATTAGAGACTAATATTTTTTTACTATTCCATATTTAATATTTCCTTTACTATTTTTTAATATTGTTTTTTGATATTTGACTATATAAAAATAAAATAAAACTATATAAATTCTAAATAAAATATTTTAGTACATGGTTTTTTATTTCTAGATATTTATTTAGATTTAGAGTTTGAAATAGAATTTTGTACCTAAAGTTAGGAATATAATCTAGTAATTAAGTTAGAATCTTATTGTATATTTATTGTATATTATAATCGTATAATATATTAATTATATCCATTCGATTAGTTATGGCTATTAATGAAATTTGAAATTAATAATACTAAATTGCCCTTTGTCGTTTTTTTTTTTATTATGATCTGCCCTAAGAAAAGGATAAGAGGAGAAAAGTGCAATCCAGACCATAATGAAACATTCCTAGGGTTTCATTCGGAAAGGCGAAACCTAAGACGAAAAAAAAAAAAAGAATCGACCGTTCAAGTATTCAAAATTGCACACTAAAAATGATAGAAAATCATAGAAATTGGGACATGTATATATATAATATATTATAATAGATATATGTTATGTGGTATATATCTATATTGAATTTCTGGTTGGACCAAGTATGGTCTCCAATAGAGATGAAAGAAGATAGATACAAAATCAAATCGGAGAAAACACTTTTCAATACAGGAATCGATATCTAATGAATTCAACGGTTCCAGCATAATCTAAATGGAAATGAACAAAAAGGGGTAAACGGCATCATGATGTGATCCTAATCACATCACAAAAAAAAGGGGGATATGGCGAAATTGGTAGACGCTACGGACTTAATTGGATTGAGCCTTGGTATGGAAACCTACCAAGTGATAACTTTCAAATTCAGAGAAACCCTGGAATTAAAAATGGGCAATCCTGAGCCAAATCCCGTTTTATGAAAACAAACAAGGGTTTCAGAAAGCGAGAATAAATAAAGGATAGGTGCAGAGACTCAATGGAAGCTGTTCTAACAAATGGAGTTGGCTGCATTGTGTTCATAAAGGAATCCTTCCATCGAAACTTCCGAAAGGATGAAAGATAAACCTATATACATATGTATACTTACTGAAATACTATCGCCAAATGATTAAAAATGATTAATGATGACTCCAACCGGTTCTATAATTTTTTTATATCTATTTATATGAAAAATGAAAGAATTTTTGTGAATCGATTCAAAATCAAAATTGAAAAATGAAATAAATATTCATTGATCAAATCATTCACTCCATCATAGTCTGATAAATCTTTTTTTTTTAGAATTGATTAATCGGATAAGAATAAAGATAGAGTCCCATTCTACATGTCAATATCGACAACAATGAAATTTATAGTAAGAGGAAAATCCGTCGACTTTAGAAATCGTGAGGGTTCAAGTCCCTCTATCCCCAAAAAGACCTGGTTGCCTCCCTAATTATTTATCTTCTCATTTTATTTTGTTAGTGACTCAAAATTGGTTATGGTTCGCAGTGATTCTCACTCTACTATTTCACAAACCGATCTGAGCGTAAATTTTTTTTCTTATCACATCATAAGCCTTGTGTGTGATAT